TCCCCATGTTCTTCGAATGGATCTCTTAGTTGTTGAGAGGGTTGCCCAAAAGCAGTATATAAGGCATACCCAGTAAAACTTACAATTAAACCGGATATAGAGATGGCAATTAAGGTTGCTGTTTCCATGATTCTATAATATCAAGACTACAATGGATCTATAGGGTAAGATCCTTTATCTACAGCGGAATGGTATACAAAGTCAACAGATCTCAATAAAAAAAAAATAGGATTTATGGCTACACAAACCGTTGAGGGTAGTTCTAGATCTGGTCCAAGACGAACTGTTGTAGGAGATTTATTGAAACCATTGAATTCAGAATATGGTAAAGTAGCTCCGGGGTGGGGAACTACCCCTTTGATGGGGATTGCAATGGCCCTATTTGCGGTATTTCTCTCTATTATTTTAGAGATTTATAATTCGTCCCTTTTACTGGACCAAATTTCCATGAATTAGAGAATTAGATTCACAAGAACCAACTAACTAGCTTTTCAATAGAAAAGTAAAGTTTAGCATTTAGATCGTTCATTTTTAGCCCATTCCATTTTGATTTGGTAGTTCGACCGCGAAACTTCTTTGTTTCTGTATTTCCGGAATATGAGTGTGTGACTTGTTATAATGGATCCTATTGATAGTACAGAACATAAAATGGATACGTCATCTTATCTTGATAGATGGCTTTACCCCGTCAGATATTTATTCTAGTATCTGGAGCACGGAATATAGAAAATAAATAGATTCTAAAGTGTTAGAACTATGATTTATACTTAATATTTATATTTAGACCTCGCAACCGGACGAAAAAAAATGAAAGAGTTAGAAGAATTCATTTAGAAAAAGAAATGGAATTTTATTCTTTAAAACTGCCACCGCTTATCCATTTCTTTGTATTTTTTTTCATTATATCTATTTATTGAAATTGAATAAGTGATGATCCAGCAGTTCTTACTCAGGGAATTTTTGGACTTCGATTAAAGGTTTTTTTGGAAATCATCGTGGTTCTGGTATGAATCTCAGGTTTTAAATTGATTCTATAGGGTCTTAACAAGCAAATTCTTATCAATAATAATAAAAAAAAAAAAAAACAGCAGTAAAATCTTATTCCATACACAATACAAAAAAAATGAAGTAAATAATAGAATATTCAAGAGGCCAGTAAGGATCAAGAGAAAAGACGAGTGAGCCGACTTGAAATTTTGGCATTATAAACACTAAGAATATCTTTTGGATTTCTATTTTTTTTATCTTCAAAAAAGATTGGAATCATAGGATTAAGTTCAGAAGTTTCAAACTTTCTATTACACATATCCGTTTTCCAAATAACCAGTATTTGAGTCTTTCTTTTTGTTTGAGCCGTACGAGATGAAATTTTCATATACGGTTCTAAGGGGGGTCCCTTGGTTTACCTATCTCAATAAAGTCTATGATTGGTTCGAAGAACGTCTTGAGATTCAGGCCATTGCCGATGATATAACTAGTAAATATGTCCCTCCTCATGTCAATATATTTTATTGTTTAGGAGGAATTACACTTACTTGTTTTTTAGTCCAAGTAGCGACGGGTTTTGCTATGACTTTTTATTATCGTCCAACCGTTACGGAGGCTTTTGCTTCTGTTCAATATATAATGACTGAGGCTAACTTTGGTTGGTTAATCCGATCAGTTCATCGATGGTCAGCAAGTATGATGGTCTTAATGATGATCTTGCACGTATTTCGCGTGTATCTCACTGGTGGTTTTAAAAAACCTCGCGAATTGACTTGGGTTACAGGTGTAGTTTTGGGTGTATTGACTGCATCCTTTGGTGTAACTGGTTATTCTTTACCTTGGGACCAAATCGGTTATTGGGCAGTCAAAATTGTAACAGGTGTACCCGACGCTATTCCTGTAATAGGATCCTCGGTGGTAGAGTTATTGCGCGGCAGCGCTAGTGTGGGACAATCTACCTTGACTCGTTTTTATAGTTTACATACTTTTGTATTACCTCTACTTACTGCCATATTCATGTTAATACACTTTCCAATGATACGTAAGCAAGGAATTTCTGGTCCTTTATAGAGAATATGAATCATAGATATTTGTAATCAATCATTTTGGGGAGGAGTAATAGTATTTCATTGCTACAAATATGCATTATTTTTTTTTAATAAGACATGTATTTGGATATTTCCCTTCAACTTAACAAAAGAAATTGGATTCTTTATTTGACATACACGAATAGTTAAAGGGAACTCTCCGAAAAAAGAATGGATTATGGGAGTGTGTGACTTGAACTATTGATTGGGCCATGCAGATATATGAGGAGTTAATCTTATCTGCCACATTTGAATTCACAATTCAATGTGTCTTTGTTCTAACCACCGCGCCAGTCCTCTACAGAGGATAGTCCGGTTCGCTTGAAGATAATCTTTTCTATGATCAGACTCGATCATATCCTGTCCTGCATGAACAGGCTCCGTAATATCCAGTAAAATAAGTAAAATGATATAATCTAGATTAT